CTCCTGTGCTTCCAGACATGCCGAGCTCCACGTATTCTTGTACAGTCAAAAAGGGGATCGATTCCGTAAAAGATGAGATCAGTAAATGGGAATTCACTGAAATTTAATCTTTGTGAGATCGTCAATAGGGTACCAAGGGTGTCTTTAGAGTATACCGAATCAGTATAGCTATCCTTCTTCTGACACAGCAACGCAATTTCACAATTAGTATCTAAATGGAGTGCTAGAGACTTTCTTTTTTCTTTTATTGTTGCCTGTCGATGTAGTATTCTATACTATTCAATAAAAAAATTTTCAAATTCCTGTAGTAGTATAAGGGTTCTCTCCATTATCGGCTTCGGATTAGAAACTGAAGATCAGATAAAATGTGAATACAACGGGTTGCTTTCAAATAATTCGCGAGTGGGATTATCATATTCCATTCTCCTACACCTACAATTCAATTAGATACAAAATATAAAAATATTCTTTCTTTTTGTGTTTGTAGAAGATGTTTTTTGTTGGAACCTCCCCCCCCTTTTTTTTCATTTTTATTTTTAAGGAATTGGTTAGTTGTCCAGTAAGAAGTAAGACTAGCCGATAGTCTTCGACGAAAGAAAGAGAACAAAGAAGAAAATAATCAATATTCGCGATGCACGCATTGTTGTATTAGAACCAAAAGGCCGTTCTTGATCGAATTATAATTATAAAAAAAAGGGCGGGGGGCTCTCTAATTTAAGATATGTAAAGAAAAAATGTATAAGTTTCGCACGATTAGATCATGCGAAACTCTTTTTCTTCTCATTAGAGATATTATGAGAATGAACCTACTACTGAATCTAATGAGGTCAAATCAAATTAAAGTAAAAAAGAAAAAAAAAAGGGAAAGTAATAAAGTAAAGTTAAAGTAAAAAAGGGGAGATTCTAGTATAATATAAGGTCATTCTTTGTTCGAAAATACACAATGTATTCGATACAATAATAAAAAAAAGATCAAAATCAAAATAGAAATGATTTTCCAATTTTAAAGCGATTCAATTTCATTTTTTGAATGAAGTTACACAACAGAGTTTTTTATTATTTCTAATTTTGATTATTAATTATAATATATAATATTAGTATAAGAATATTAGTTTTTAAGATGAATCTGTTGATTGGGAATTAGGGGATGCTCAGATATCACAGATGATAAATTGATTTCTTACCTATGTCACTCCCATTTTTTTTTTATTACTGTTTAGAAGGATTGATGAATCAAAAACTTTCAATTGAAAGAATAAGTGGAATTGGTCTTTTTGCTTATTCTTGTTTGTATCTTTCAAAAATTTGAATTTAGGGAAGTGCTTTCTAAACATATGTATAAAAAGACCATATTTCATTTAGCCTCTTTATGCTTACTATAACTAGTTATTTCGGTTTTCTACTAGCGGTTTTAACTATAACCTCAGCTCTATTTATCGGGTTGAACAAGATACGACTTATTTGAAATTAATTGAACAAACGATTCATAAAAAAACGAAATCTTTCTGTGTTATTCCATATATTCTATAGTTTCTTAAGTTTCTTACCGTGTCAATTTCCAATTTTTGGTCATTGAGATTCATGGGCAATATGAATTAATAGTTAAGAATAGATATTACCTCTCCTTTTCCTCTTTCAAACAAATTGAAATGATTGAAGTTTTTCTATTTGGAATTGTCTTAGGTCTAATTCCTATTACTTTGGCTGGATTATTTGTAACCGCATATTTACAATACAGACGCGGCGATCAGTTGGACCTTTAATTAATTAATAGCTCTTTTTTTGATTGACCCCTACTTGCTTTATTAATTTTAATACATAGGGCAGGGGTCAAATTGAAATTGCTGTTCAATTATTTCATTTCAGTGTAATTTTCGACCTAAGAATAACAAGAATGGGATCACGCTCTGTAGGATTTGAACCTACGACATCGGGTTTTGGAGACCCGCGTTCTACCGAACTGAACTAAGAGCGCTTTATTATCACACTAAATATTTTGTAAGTAACCCTAATATATTATATTTTTGCATGCGTATCCTATTCTATAGTAGAATAGAGTCAAATGAAAGATTGATCATGTTATGGATGCCCAATTTAATCGATTTCAATTGATCCCTCGTTACGATTCCTGCTCATAAGATAAGTAATAGAATAGGTAGGGATGACAGGATTTGAACCCGTGACATTTTGTACCCAAAACAAACGCGCTACCAAGCTGCGCTACATCCCTTTCAATTGGGTTACAGTGTCATTGTAGAGAATACCCGTATTGTTTTCCACATCTTTATTTACTCCATTTCTATACAAAAATTATCTTGTCATTTCTTCTTTTTGATCTCATATCATAGAACATATAATTAATTATTAATTAATTATAATAAACTACTTATATGCGTTACGTATAATGAAACCCGCTGTAAAAAAAATGAATATTTTGGGGGTACAGAAAAGGGCACGTTTTTTTTAAGAAAAGGAATATTCTACTGAATCGTTGTACATTTAAATTTGAATTAGGGATTCCGCGGACAAATACAAGCGATCATTAACTCCATATATGTCTGGTCATATATGTATTACAAATTCCAATAAAGAAGGAGGATTTCAAATAAAATGCGAGATCTAAAAACATATCTCTCCGTGGCGCCGGTAGTAAGTACTATATGGTTCGGGTTTTTAGCAGGTCTATTGATAGAGATCAATCGTTTATTTCCGGATGCGCTGATATTCCCCTTTTTTTCATTCTAGTTAGTAACATGGGAAGTGGTGAAGAAGATTAGGGATTTAATAAAATCTCTGTGACTAATCCCTCCCCTTCCCATCTTTTAATTTTAGAATTTTTAAAATTCGAATAAGTTCGAAAAGAGAAAGAATAAAAGTGGATTCAAATTCAGTGAAACTCGGAACTCGGGCCTCAGGCCCGAGGCTCGAATTAAAATAAAATTTTTAATTTAAATTATTTAAATTAAAATAATTAAAAAGAGAATGAGAACGGAAATGGAAATTGATGGATAGGTCAACAATATCATACAAAATACTTAAATGAAAGACGAAACGCTATATTGGGATTAGAAATGTAGTTAGAAATCATTGTATTACTTATTATTACTATCTTGATTGCAACGAAATTTTTCATAATTTTATTTCGAGTTAGCAACTTCTATTTTTTTTTTTCGTTCCTTTTTTCTCTTTGGATCGCAAAATAGAATAGTTGAGTGAATCAAAAATACAAAGGGGGTTCATGGCCAAGGGGAAAGATGTTCGAGTAACAGTTATTTTGGAATGTACCAATTGTGCTGTTCGAAATGATGCTAATAAGGAATCAAAGAGGGTTGGTATTTCCAGATATATTACTCAAAAGAATCGACACAATACGCCTAGTCGATTGGAATTGAGAAAATTCTGTCCCTTTTGTTACAAATATACAATTCATGGGGAGATAAAGAAATAGATGGAACCGATTACACGTATGTATTGTATGTCATCCTTCCAAGGAAGATGAAAAATGTCATATACCATATATTATATATAACATATATTTAAAGATAAACAAACCAAAAAGAAATCCCCGACAAAATTAGGATTTTCGGGATAAGGAATAAACAAATCATGGATAAATCCAAGCGACTCTATTTTAAATCCAAGCGATCTTTTCGTAGGCGTTTGCCCCCGATTGGGTCGGGGGATCGAATTGATTATAGAAACATGAGTTTAATTAGTCGATTTATTAGTGAACAAGGAAAGATATTATCTAGACGGGTGAATAGATTAAACTTAAAACAACAACGATTAATTACTATTGCTATCAAGCAAGCTCGTATTTTATCTTTGTTACCCTTTCTTAATAATGAGAAACAATTTGAAAGAGGTGAGTCGGCTGCTAGAACTGCGGGTCTTAGAATCAAAAAGGGGGATAGGCTTACTCTTCACTTGAATCAAAATTCCAATACGAACTCAAAGGCGGATTGATGTTTTGTTCGAAAAATTCGCGAATTAAGATGTGAGTGTCGTGTCATAAGAAAAAAAGTATCGGGGAAAAAGAATAAATCTTTTTTTATTGAACGTCTTGTTTGTTCATTTTGACGACTTTATCATATTATTTGATTATATTTTATCATACTAATTTCTATTCTACCTTCCCGGAGTTAATTTTACAGCGCACTCCATTAAAATTTAAAACATTCCTATGGAGTCCTTCCAATCTACTTATTTTATAATCTCAGTGGAAATCATAGAAAGACAATTTATATTTAATATAGCTATTTGCGCAAGTATTTTACGATTAAGAAGCAACTGCTTCTTGTACAGATTGTGTATGAAAATATTATAACTATAGTATACTAAATTCCCTCGAATTGCTGCATTTATCCGAGTGATCCACAAACGGCGAAAATATCTCTTTTGCCTACCTCTATCCCGATAAGCCGAAAACAAAGCTCTTATTTTCTGTTGAGTAATAGTTCGAGTAAGTCTTGAATGAGCCCCTCGAAAGCTTGATGCAAATAAACGAATTTTTGTTCTACGTCTCCGAGCTATACATCCTCGTTTAATTCTGGTCATTGAATAAATGAAACTTTGATAAATAACTAATTGATTTCTTTTCTTTCAGTTATTCCCTTCCCCTTTACTAGTTTGTTAATAACAAAACGGATCCTTCCAATGTATAAAATAAAAACTCCAACGGCTTTTGCTACTATAACCTTCCCGCCCACGATTTTTTCTTTTTTTTTATAGGCATTTTACCTCGAAATAAGAAATAATATTGATATTGATATTGATACTAGATATTAAAAAAAGCATATTAATATTAAATAAAAACAAAAAGTAGTAAATATAAAATAGAAATGAATAAAAAAAAAAATAGTGGGTTCCATCGTTTCTATGGTTACTTCTTAAACGGCGAGATCCCTTCTATACACCGGAGCCCCTTCTTTTCTTTCATTTAATCAATGCTATTGTTAACTTGTACAGTTCACACTTTTTGGCTCTACCCATGAATTATTCAGTAATCCGTCTTTCACAACGAGATCCACTTATACAGTAACGGTATTTAATTATGAAGATTAACTGTGTAGCTGACCCTCTTAGTCCGTTGTTGAAAGAGTAAGGGCGTAATCTTTCTTGCCTTTAAATGGGATTCCCCCCGCTTAATGGATAAACATTTGCTACCAATGGGAAATTCTTTATCATCTTAAATTGAAAATGGAGACGATTGGATTTACACCACTAGAAACCATAAATTTTGATACACAATAGAAGGGTATGATAGATACTTTTTAGATAGTGAATGGAGTTCTTCCGTTTTATTTTATCTTATTTACTGTTACTGATCACTGATACTGGAAAAATGGGTTCTTTTCTTCTGCCCCAGTCCATGCTCTGAACGAGTCACACATACACCCTAGTACATGTTCCTCGTCGCTGAGGGCATCCCCCAAGGGCGGGGGATTTCGTAACATTTCTGATTGGCTGTCTCGTCTTTCTAATAAGTTGTTTAATAGTTGGCATGTTGACTCGTATACATAATGAGCTGGTTTAGATCGATCCTAACCGGCCGATTAGGAATTACTTCTATAGTAATAAATTAATTAATAGAATACTCTATCAAACCCAGTAAGAAGATAAAATTTCAAATGGCGTATTTGTATTTGCGCGAAATCCCTGTTATTTTTTATTCTACCCCTACATGATCAACAATTCCATGAGCTTGGGCTTCTGTTGCTGACATAAAAACATCTCTTTCCATGTCTTCGGATACAACCCATAGAGGTGTGCCTGTTCTTTGTACATAAACCCTTGTAATGGTTTCGCGCAGCTTCATCATTTCTTCCGCTTCCAGGATAAATTCTCCTGCGGGTGCCTCATAAAAAGAACTAGCAGGTTGATGGATCATTACCCTGATTATATAACCTAATAAATGGTTCTTCTATCTCGAAGAGAAATCAAAGAGAATAAATTAAATAACGAGTAATGATATGAAAACCAAAAGATAGAATTGAACAACCGTACAGGCATCTTTTGCGCATTGCATACGGCTATACAATGGAATTTACTTTATAACCTCCATTCCATTGAAGAAGTATAAAATAAAATTCAAATATTCAAATATAGGGCCTATCAGACCCCGATCGGTAAATAATCCAATAACCATCCTTCATTTTATTTTGGAGTAGTTAAAACATACTATGATGGTTCCGTTGCTTTATATATTTATTTAGTCTGTTATTAAGCAATCCCAAAGTTTCTTTTTTTTGTATTCTTTCCTAAGATAAATATTGTTATTATCCCTCTGGTGTGAAAACAAAAAAGTTTGTGACGCTGCAATAGGCTTCCGATAAATCAGATAAAATCGGAAATGCCCTTTATCTCATACTATTCGTTCGATATATAATCTAATGATTGATTTTTGAAAAAAAAAAACAAAAATAAAAAAAAAGGTTTCTCATATCGAATTCAAAATGCCATGCTATTATTACTTAATAGTCATATTTCATATGGCGAAGGCATAGTCTTTTTTTTTCTCTCAAATACAAAACTCATTGGCGCCGAGCATGAGGGAATGCTAGACGTTTGGTAATTTCTCCTCCGACCAGAAGAAAAGATCCTATTGAAGCGGCCAATCCCATGCATATTGTCTGTACATCTGGTTGTACAAATTGCATAGTATCATAAATAGCTACTCCGGGTATTACCCACCCCCCGGGAGAGTTTATAAACAAATACAGATCTTTGCTATCATCCTCTATACTGAGATATACCATAAGACCAATAATTTGATTCGAGAGATCGCTATCAACCTCTTGGCCTAAAAAAAGTAATCTTGCTCGATAAAGTCGGTTGATTAGGATATAATTGTATCCTTAGGAACCGTACGCGCACCTTTTGATGCATACGGTTTACCAAAAATCGCGCAAAAAAAAGAATCAATGTGTAGATTGCAGCCCTCATTCTTTTTTATTTTCATAGGGGGCTCTTTCTAACTTCTAACAAAGGGCCTTTTTTCTTCCATTTTTCAAGAAGGATTTCTTTTGGCCTGTTTACTTTACCTATATATAAATAAAATATATATATAAATAATTTACTAAACTTATCGAATGAACTTCTCATTGATGTATTGTTTCATCGAGATCGAATCCAAATAACGATGCCATTTTCTTGTTCCTGAATGGGCTTTTTCAATTTTTTTAGGTTTATGCTCTACTCCGAGTAAAGATAGGCCCGATTTTTATTTGCACATATAGGGCAAATGTCCCAATACCACGTCTTTTTGCTATGGCTTTTTTTATTTTTCAATTTCATTTATTTCATGTCTTCCACTAAATATTCAATGTATTCATTATATTCAATGTATTCATTATATTAAATGTATTCATTATATTAAATGTATTCATTATATTAAATGTATTCATTATATTAAATGTATTCATTATATTACTCGATTGATTAAACAGTTTGAGATCGCTCCTGTTTATAAATAGAATATTATAAAAGTAGTAATCTTAGATATATTACCAATTGGGTTTTTTCTAAACGGAGCCTGGATACTTCATTTTTTTGGTCCAGTCGAGCCAACCATAAATTATTCTAATTGATAATATTAATCTGATACCCCTACAAAAAATAAATAGGATTAAATTGTATTTCACGCTCCAAACTTTTGATAATTCAATCAATCTTTTTTGGGCGAAAGAGGGGATATCTCGATCAGGGGAGAGAATGGGGAAATTCCATGTGACCCAATATATCTGACAAGTCGCACTATATGTCAACCCACGATGCATCTTCCTCTCCAGGACTTCGAAAAGGTACTTTTGGAACACCAATAGGCATAAAATGAAAGAAAAAAAAATTAAGTACTATATCTTACTTTGATGTGGAAGCGTAACAACGGGTTTATTGTCTTAATAAGATTAGCCTTTATCATAGTTTATCCATAAATTGAATAAGTTCATAACAATAACATAAAAAAAGAAAACCGAATGATTATGACTAAAGGAAAATTTTTACGAAACGAATGGGCCTTTGGAATGATATGAACAAATGGGTATGTCTTCACTCAGAGAAAATTAAAGTGGGATCAATCCCCTCTACCATTGCGTATTGGTACTTATCGGGTATAGAATAGATCTGCTTATTTTTGTTCCTACAAATGGAATTCGTCTATTATTACTATCTATTATTATTATTACTAAAAGAATAGAACAAATATTAATTCTTTCCTCGAGAAAATCTACCGAAAGAGTGGGTCCAGAGCATAGTTTTTTTACTTTTTACAATGCAATAAAGTTACATAGTGTCTATTATTCGTTGATTAAAGGGGTATTTCCATGGGTTTGCCTTGGTATCGTGTTCATACCGTCGTATTGAATGATCCGGGTCGTTTGATTTCTGTTCATATAATGCATACAGCTCTAGTTGCTGGTTGGGCCGGTTCGATGGCTCTATACGAACTAGCGGTTTTTGATCCCTCTGACCCCGTTCTTGATCCAATGTGGAGACAGGGTATGTTTGTTATACCCTTCATGACTCGTTTAGGAATAACCAATTCATGGGGCGGTTGGAGTATCACAGGAGGTACTATAACGAATCCGGGTATTTGGAGTTACGAAGGTGTGGCCGGGGCACATATTGTGTTTTCTGGCTTATGCTTTTTGGCAGCTATTTGGCATTGGGTGTACTGGGATCTAGAAATATTTTCTGATGAACGTACAGGAAAACCTTCTTTAGATTTACCTAAGATTTTTGGAATTCATTTATTTCTTTCAGGGTTGGCTTGTTTTGGGTTTGGCGCATTTCATGTAACGGGGTTGTATGGTCCTGGAATATGGGTGTCCGATCCTTATGGACTAACCGGAAGGGTACAATCTGTAAATCCAGCGTGGGGTGTGGAAGGTTTTGATCCTTTTGTTCCGGGAGGAATAGCCTCTCATCATATTGCAGCAGGGACATTGGGCATATTAGCCGGCCTATTCCATCTTAGTGTCCGTCCGCCCCAACGTCTATACAAAGGATTACGCATGGGAAATATTGAAACCGTCCTTTCCAGCAGTATCGCTGCTGTCTTTTTTGCCGCTTTTGTTGTTGCTGGAACTATGTGGTATGGTTCAGCAACTACCCCGATTGAATTATTTGGTCCCACTCGTTATCAATGGGATCAGGGATACTTCCAGCAAGAAATATATCGAAGAGTTAGCGCTGGGATAGCCGAAAATCAAAGTTTATCAGAGGCTTGGTCTAAAATTCCTGAAAAATTGGCTTTTTATGATTACATCGGTAATAATCCGGCAAAGGGGGGATTATTCAGAGCGGGCTCAATGGACAACGGGGATGGAATAGCTGTTGGGTGGTTAGGACACCCTATCTTTAGAGATAAGGAAGGGCGTGAACTTTTTGTACGTCGTATGCCCACTTTTTTTGAAACATTTCCGGTTGTTTTGGTAGACGGAGACGGTATTGTTAGAGCCGATGTTCCGTTTCGAAGGGCAGAGTCGAAGTATAGTGTCGAACAAGTAGGTGTAACTGTGGAGTTCTATGGTGGCGAACTGAATGGAGTCAGTTATAGTGATCCTGCTACTGTGAAAAAATATGCTCGACGCGCTCAATTGGGCGAAATTTTTGAATTAGATCGTGCTACTTTGAAATCCGATGGTGTTTTTCGTAGCAGTCCAAGGGGTTGGTTTACTTTTGGCCATGCTTCATTTGCTCTGCTCTTCTTCTTCGGACATATTTGGCATGGCGCTAGAACCTTGTTCCGAGATGTTTTTGCCGGTATTGACCCAGATTTGGATGCTCAAGTAGAATTTGGAACATTCCAAAAACTTGGGGATCCGACTACAAGACGACAAGTAGTCTGATACAAGATTGATTTCTTACTTTTATTTTTGTGATTTAACATAACATAGACGGGGAGCCGGATAAATCTTGATTTGAATCGCTGCCTTTGCCCTTTCTTTGACTCTTTCTCTTTAGTTATCCGGGAGACGACCCAAAATAAACAGGCATGGAAGCTATAATTGTAAACCACAATCGAATCTATGGAAGCATTGGTTTATACATTCCTCTTAGTCTCGACTCTGGGAATAATATTTTTCGCCATCTTTTTTCGGGAACCACCTAAAGTTCCAACTAAAAAGATGAAATGATTTTTTATTATCTCGATTGAAGTAATGAGCCTCCCAATATTGGGAGGCTCATTACTTCAACTAGTCTCCGTGTTCCTCGAATGGATCTCTTAGTTGTTGAGAGGGTTGCCCAAAAGCAGTATATAAGGCGTACCCAGTAAAACTTACAAGTAAACCAGATATAGAGATGGCAACTAAGGTTGCTGTTTCCATTATTATATAATTTTAAGACCACAATGGATCTATGCTAAGATCATTTATTTACAATATAATGGTATACAAAGTCAACGGCTCTCACTGAATACAAAATAGGATTTATGGCTACACAAACCGTTGAGAATAGTTCTAGATCTGGTCCAAGACGAACCATTGTAGGGGATTTATTGAAACCACTGAATTCGGAATATGGTAAAGTAGCTCCAGGTTGGGGAACTACTCCTTTGATGGGTATTGCAATGGCTCTATTTGCGATATTCCTATCTATTATTTTGGAGATTTATAATTCTTCCATTTTACTGGATGGAATTTCAATGAATTAGATTCACAAGAACTACTAAATCGCTTTTCACTACAAAGTGAATCATTTAGGTCGTTTTTAGCCCATTCTATTTTTGGGTAGTTCGACCGTGGAATTTCTTTGTTTCTGTATTTCCGGAATATGAGTGTGTGACTTGTTATAATTGATCCTATGGATACTACAGAGAGTGGTTCTGTCATCTTGATACAGATGGTTTTACCTCGTCGGATATTCATTCTAGTATCCGGAACGCGCGGAATATAGGAAATAGATTACAAACTATTCTAACTATGATTCATATTTTATATTAAGACCTCGCGGGCCGGACTCCAAAAAAAAAGAGTTAACCCCCAAATAGTTAAAAAAGGGGGTTAGAAGTGATAAATCGACAGATTTTTATTCTTTTTCCCGTTTATGCTTATTTTAATTAAGGGACATTCTTTAAATTTTTATTCAGTATATCTATTCATTGAATAAGTGATGATCCAACGATTCTTACTCAGGGAATTTTTGGACTTAGTTTGAAGGTTTTCTTGAATCATCGTGGTTGTAGTATGAATCTGAGGTTTTAATCGATTCATAGGGTCTTAACAAGAGAATTCCTATCAATAATAAAGAAAACAGAAGTAAAACCGCGTTACACACAAATAAGAATAACAAATAAAAGAAAAAAAAAAATAGGTAAATAGAGGATTCAAGAGGCCTGTAACAATCAACATAAAGACGAATGAGCCAACTTGATATTTTTTAGCATTATAACCACAAAGAAGAGCTTTCAGATTTTTATTCTTTCGTATCTTTAGAGAAAAAGAAAGAGTGAATCATAGGAGGAAAGATAAATAAGTCTCAAACTTTTTATTACACATATCCATTCTAGCCAGTATTTGGGTGGTTTTTGTTTGAGCCGTACGAAATGAAATTCTCATATACGGTTCTCAGAGGGGGAGTTCCCTGGATTTACCTATCTCAATAAAGTATATGATTGGTTCGAAGAACGTCTTGAGATTCAGGCGATTGCAGATGATATAACTAGTAAATATGTCCCTCCCCATGTGAACATATTTTATTGTTTAGGCGGAATTACACTTACTTGTTTTTTAGTACAAGTAGCTACGGGATTCGCTATGACTTTTTACTATCGCCCAACGGTTACTGAGGCTTTTGCTTCCGTTCAATATATAATGACTGAAGCTAACTTTGGTTGGTTAATCCGATCAGTTCATCGATGGTCCGCAAGTATGATGGTGCTAATGATGATCCTGCACGTATTTCGTGTGTATCTCACCGGTGGCTTTAAAAAACCTCGTGAATTGACTTGGGTTACAGGTGTAGTTTTAGCTGTATTGACCGCATCTTTTGGCGTGACCGGTTATTCCTTACCCCGGGACCAAATTGGTTATTGGGCAGTCAAAATTGTAACAGGCGTACCGGAAGCTATTCCTGTAATAGGATCGCCTTTGGTAGAGTTATTGCGCGGAAGTGCTAGTGTAGGACAATCCACCCTGACTCGTTTTTATAGTTTACACACTTTTGTATTACCTCTACTTACTGCCGTATTTATGTTAATGCACTTCCCAATGATACGTAAGCAAGGCATCTCTGGTCCTTTATAGAGAAGAAATAGTATTATAGATCATAGATATTTGTAATCAGTCATTTATCACTTCACTCAGGGTAGGAACAATAGGATTTCATTGCTATAAATATGGATTATTGAAAAGAATAAAACATGTATTTGGATCTTTTCCTTCAACCCCGCAAAATTGTATTATTTATTTGACACTAATGGTTGAAGTGAATTTTCTGAAGATAAAATGGATTATGGGAGTGTGTGACTTGAACTATTGATTAGTCCGTGCAGATAT